GACCTGGGATCGCAAATCCCAAGTTTGTCTATGAAGAGCTGATCTAATTGTATTAGTTTCTATAATTGATTTCTTCTGTGTAATACTAATTGATAGGGCCTCGTTGATAAGTGCTACAAGATCTCGTGCATTGGAACCCACGGTTATGGACCCGAATCCGTTAGTATGGAACATTTTCTTTTCCAAGTGAAATCCTCTAGTATATGAAAGAATGAAAAAGTGCTTTCGTTGTTGTGGAATAAGAAGCCTTCGTATCTTAATGCATGTATTTGATTTATTCGGAGCTATTAGAGCGGGATCCACTTTTTGGGGAATATGAGTCGAAGCAATAACAAGAATATTTCTAGTGGAACTTCTTTCACAGTCCCTGGAGAGATAGTTCACTAATAAACCGAGGGATAAGTAATTCGACTCATTCACATACAGATCATGAATGTTTGGAATCCATATTATGCAAGGAGACATTGCTTTGGCTAATTCGAATTGAGGGGTGATATCAAATCGGTCTATTTTCGACGTCATATACATAGTTAGCACATTCGTCATAGTTAGCAGCTCCGTCTCAAGGTCATTATCAATATCGTCACTATCATCAATATCGATATCGTCAGTATCATCAAGATCAATATCGTTACTATCATCAATATCGATATCATCAATAAGATAACCTTTAGGCTTGTCATCCAGGAACTTGTTCGGAAATACCGTAATGAAAGGAACATAAGAGTTTGTAGCTAGGTATTTGACCAAATATGATCGTCCAGTTCCTATAGAACCTATCACTAAAATACCCCTAGAAGGAGATAGGGCTAAGCGGAGCGAAAAGGGTTTTCCATGAGATGGGAAATGAAAACTATTAGCCCCACACGAGGTTTGTGAATAAGTGATTGTCTGATAATGAGCAAGGAATATCCGTCTTTCTGCTAAACAGGATCTATTGAACTCATAATTCATTAGAGACTTTTTATGAATGTCAACTAAGTATCGTAAGTAAATTGATCCCGGTTGTTCAATCATTTGATAACCAGAGTCATTCTTTGATAAATAATCACTATGAGTCAGACTCAATAGAATTTGATCAATTCTTTTTTCTGTCGTTAAGGTGGAGAACTGAACCAAGAATTCTCTTTCGTCATCATCAATCGAATCACTGTTCGCGACCCAGGATTCTATTTTATCATCAATCCAATCACCGTTCACGTTTTTTCTTTTTCTTATCAATGCATAGATTTCTTTACTTGTACGACTTAGATGTCTCGTATTTCTCGAAAAAGTTATTCGATTGACGGGATTTGGTATGATACTTATGAGATCGATGAGATTGATAGTCAAATATTTATTCTTAGAACGTATGGATTTGACCCCATAAGCGGGACCACCACCCAATAGCATGTTGCTGTCAGAAGCAGAACCCCGTATTTCTTCCAGAGAATCTCTTAATTGTTCCAGAGCAACTAGAAAGAGATTCTTTAACCAGAAGGAATTCAGTTCCGATGTAGGATACCTATCCAAAAGTTTTCGCAACTCAATCATGTATGATGGAATCATCAAAGATTTGATCTTTTCTAACTCTGTCTGTAACTCACTAGAGGCTCGGGAAACAAAGAGAAGATGTATACGAACGAGATATCCAGCAACAAGAAGAAAGAAAAGGATTGAATAGAGGAACTCCCGAGCATTTGTTGATCTCAGATGTGTCCATATCAATGGAACGGGTGACTCATTATTTCGATGAATCGTTTCTTCGGACAGAAGAAGATTCTGTAAACACTTACTCGAAATCTCACTTATCGGAGTCCATTGTGAAAGAATCGCCCACCTTTTTTTCTGACGAATTGGCCATGCTGATCCATGCATAATATCATGAAAAATGGATACAAATTTTTGACTGCTACTTAGTATCGGCAATGAGTCTGAAAAAGCATCTAAAAGGGTAAAATTGAGATATTTGCACCCTGTCGAAGTAAGGAACCATGGCATATATGTTTGGAACAGATTCCATTTTGAGAGATTTGAAAGAGCACTATCTCTATCTCGTTCAAAGGTTCTATACATCTGCTGTTTCTCTACGCATTTCTTTAGACAAAGACTCTGTTTTTTCCTCTTTCCGGATGGTAAATATTTCTCAGAACATGGAGTGTGAATCAAACCCATGTTTGAATTGAAACTGAGATACTGATGCGAGTTCTTCCCTTCTGAATCAGATAGATTCATATCTGAAAAAGGCTGACAAGAAGTTCTTTCAAAATTGACTATTTGTTCCTCTGTTAGAGGTGTTGCAGAAATGTCTGCGATCGAGTAAATAGCTCTACGAACGAATGGATCGGGTCGAATTGGAAAATGGAAAGATTTGTACAAGTTATATGTTTCGTTACCACTTTTTGGAAATTCGTTAGATATGAATATGTCAGAGACCTGTGAATCGATTGGTAAAATAGCCTCTCTCTCCAAAAAACTAGGTTTTTTTTTACCTTTACCGACGCACAAAGAAAATATTTTGTTGCGAATGAACAAGATATTGAGGAATTGTCCATACGTAAGATCATAATTATTGCTACAGGCCTTTTCCACATAAAAGGGGAATCCTTTGTTACAATAGAACCAGAAGTGATGTGGATTATTCAAGAATCGAAGTCGATTTGCTTTATAAAAAGAAGATATCAATGAACTTCTATGAAATGGTTTCACGGGATTCAGCCAATTGTCTCGATCGTGGGATATCATTGAGAAATAGGAATCCGTGTTATCAAAGGATTTTCTGCTATTATTTCTAGTATGGAATGAGTCAATCATCCACTTTGGTATCTTATTGAACAAAAATGGTAATATTGTTCTTCCATTTATCAAGAATTTCGGTCTTTGGGAAGTATCATGATCATCCAATAAGAAGGGTTTCAATTTATTCAAATGAACGATTTGAATACCTATGGATTCTAACAACTGATTACAGAGTTGATCGTTTGTACCTTTCAATTCATAGATGTGGATCTCGGACCTATGAATGGGGATATTTCCAATACTCACAAAGAAAAAAGGAAGTGTCTTGGACAAAAAGAAACGAAGTGACTTAGACAAAAAGAGAAGTGCCTTGGACAAAAAGAAACGAAGTGATTTAGGCAAATCTTGTTTGTCGATAGCCTTGGACCAATCAATCGAATATTGATTAATACGTAATCGATCGAACACTACTTGAAAACGGTTCCCCTGTTCAGAAACGAAATGTTCCAAATGTTCCTGGAATTTATTGTTCCCATTGGACCATTTGTATATATAGGCATCAGGATCCCGATTGATGGATCTCTCGGTTCGAGAAAAAAGAGGATCAAACCATTTCTTCTGACTCTTTTTCAAATTCGAGAAATGTTGGTTGATCGTATATTTCATTATAGTTATATGATTCAGAGTCTCATTTCCTATTTGATCCTTTTGAATTCCATATTCGTAGTTGCGATCGGATCTATTCATTAAAAAGAATCGGTTCGAGACATTTCTTATGTACCCATAGGTGTTATAGTGGATTTGAATCATATTTCGGATCAATCTATATTTATTGACTGCCTCCATTATGTTGTTGCTAGCAAATCCCACTATTTTGAGTTTTGGATCTTCCAAATAATTCCCGCAGGAGATCCGGACCGAGTTTTTTCTGATCCTTCGATAAAAAGATTCATTCTCTTCATAAAAAAGAGGAGGTAGAACCAATAAAGATTTCTTTTTCGATTCATCTCTGGAGTTGAATACCCTATTCAAGAATTTTTTTTGATCCAATCCGTAGGAATCAATAGAAAAGGCAAATCCCCTATGATACACCAGATCCGGCTCGGTTATTGATAGAGTGAATAGATCCGCCATTTCTTTAAATCTCTCTTCTGATTCAAAATCCTGGCGTAACGTGTATCCCCCATTGTTCCGGTCATAGAATAGATGAAATAAATCCAAAAATGGATTTTTGTTCAAGAATGAAATCTTATTGGAACTGTGCATATCCGGTTCATCCTTCGGAACTACCATATCACATCCCGGATCTGATGAAATAGGATGAATTGAGACGGTATTTTGTAAATACGTAATTATCTTGAATATATCAACCATTTCTTTATTTTCTGATCGCCTGGAAGGGACAAAAGAAACATCTTGTTTTTTCTGAAAAAATGTCTGATCTCTTGTGGACCTCTCAGTAGGATTCGAACCCAGATGAAGTTCTGACCATTTGTCAGAGAAAAAAGAACGAATTGATCTTGTAGGATTCCCAAGAAATTTTTCGATTTCTTCCGGAAGCAGATGATTATTTATTGGCTTCTCACGTTCCGTGAATAGCGGGGACATTGAGGAAGATCCAAAAAGGCATTTCGGGAATCGATCTGATTCTATTTCTGTTCGTTCCGTTTGACTAAAGGAAGGATCCCAAAGAATCGATCTTTCTTTTAGTTGCTGAATCTCTGTTTGATCGATCAATTTGTGATATTCTGAATCCTCATTTCTAATAGAATCAAAACAATCTCTGGATTGATCAGAAGATCCTTTCAATTGGCTAGAATCTCTTACTTGAACGAAAATAGATCCTGTGGAATCATATTGAATATTTGACAATACATTGTGTACCTTGCTAAAAAACCGATCCTTGTTTACTAACCACACATTGTCTAACCAAATCAAATTCTCTCTCGATACGTTCCTCAAAAAATCCGATTCGTGCCGATTCTTCCCCCAACTAACGAAGATATCTTGGCGGAATTGCCACATATGAAATTGAGCACAATTTTGCAAAGAAATACCCCACTTGTTTCTCGAGAAGAGAAAGAGAGGGGAAACATGCTGAATATCATTTGATTGAATAGTTGCCTCAGCTCCTTGTTGTTTGAAGAAACCCTGCCCTTCAATTGGTCTTTTTTCACGAAAAGCAGACATGAGATAACAAATCAAGTCTTTCCCTAAGATTTCGAATAGCTGTCCCGAATTCAAGTTGATTATGTTTCGCTTCTTCCTCAGAGAAAGACGAT